AGAAAATGTTACGAGATTTATATTAACCGCATTCAGTATAAGTTCAAGACACATAAGTGCTCTAACCATGTTTCGACTTGTGATCAATCCATAAATACCGATAGAAAATAAATAGGCACTCAAAATAAGTACATGTTCGGTCATCATTGACCAACCCCTCATCAATCTTGATTCATTTCAATATGAACAACAATTTCACCGATTTGATTAGAATATAAATTAAGTACGAAACAAAGTAAGGTATTAGTAATGGATCGAACTAAACCCCTTTCAATTTCATATATGAACAATAGAATATGAAAATGGAACTGAAGGAAAATGGATGTGATAACATAGAACAAAACAATACTTTATTTATTTTATTTTGGATCTAAGTATTTATTACTTAATTACTTTACTGCCGGGCCATAGCAATTGCACCTATCAAAGCAACTAAAAGAATTATAGAAATGAGTTCAAATGGAAGGTAAAAATCTGTTGATAAATGAATCCCAATTTGTTGAACGTTACTTGTTAGGTCCTGCTCTATAATCTGATTTGATCTTGTAGTCCAAACAATCCCGTACCACGACGTATCCGAGATAGTAGTAATTAGTGAAAAAAGAATACTTGTACAAACCAGTGAAGTGACCCCATCCCCAACGGTCCAAAGATAGAAATCGTTGTAATATTCTGAACCATTCATGAACATCACAGCAAATAGGATTAAAACATTTACAGCTCCTACGTAAATAAGGAGTTGTGCAGCAGCTACAAAATAGGAGTTAGATAGAATATGGAATAAGGATATACAAACAAGAACCAGTCCCAATGAAAAAGCAGAATAAATTGGGTTGGTAAGTAAGACCACCCCCAGACCTCCTAATATAAGACCTGATCCCAGAAATACTAAAAGAATATCATGTATTGGTCCAGGTAAATCCATTATGTGTAAAAAAAGAGATAAATAAATCGAAATATTTCATAAACTTACTAACCGATCCAAGAAAAAAGAGGTTACCTTATTTTTTTCTTGTATATGATACGTTCCTAATTGAATCCTAAAGGGGTGTAGATTTATATAGATACAGTTATTGGATCAATCCCGCTACTGTATCTGAAAGAGTAGTTCGGAATTGTATATTTTGAAATCATCACAGATCTATGAATCCGTTCTAAATCAAAATCAAGCCTTGATTCTCACCAATCAATAGTTATTTACTGACCTAGCAAAATGAAAGAAGCCTCACTCCTTTACTTTAGATCAAAACGGAATCTTAGTAATTGGTAATCGTTTTTGAATCAAGAGGTTTACCCCTGATTATTTTGATTGGAGTCGAATTCGTAATTGTTCGAATTGTGTAATCTCCAATTACTGACATTGGTAACCGGCCCAAAGCAATTTGATTATAATTCAATTCGTGACGATCATAAGTAGAAAGTTCATATTCTTCAGTCATTGATAAACAGTTTGTTGGACAATACTCGACACAATTACCACAAAATATACAGATTCCAAAATCAATACTATAATTAAGCAATCGTTTCTTTCTAATATCCGTTTCCAATCTCCAATGAACAACGGGTAGATCTATGGGGCATACCCGAACACATACTTCACAAGCAATGCATTTATCAAATTCAAAATGGATTCGACCACGAAAACGCTCCGATGTGATCGATTTTTCATAAGGATATTGAATAGTCACAGGTAAACGATTCACGTGAGATAAGGTAATCATGAAACTTTGACCAATATACCTTGCAGCTCGTATTGTCTGTTGACCATAATTCATGAACCCAGTCACCATAGGGAACATATCGTGGATATCCATGAATAGTTTGATGTTTCTTTCTCTTGCTCTAGATAGGTTATGAATCTAGAATATCATATTTTGTTATAGCGAAACGAGTTGGGAAGAAGTTGTTAATAATAGATTACCTAGAGAAATAGGTAAAAGAAATTTCCACCCAAGGTTTAATAGCTGGTCCATTCTCATCCTAGGTAAAGTCCATCTTGTTGTGATAGGAATGAACAGGAACAAATAAGCTTTAGCTAATGTAATAAGGATACCAATTGTCATTCCAAAGACTCCACCTGTTTTATTTATTCCAAAAGGTTCAGAAATGAATATGTACGGAATAGAGAAATTCCACCCGCCCAAGTAAAGAACTGTTACAAATAATGAAGAAACTAGTAGATTTAGGTAAGAAGCAACGTAAAATAAACCAGATTTAATACCTGAATATTCGGTTTGATAACCTGCTACTAATTCCTCCTCTGCTTCTGGTAAATCAAAAGGTAATCTTTCACATTCCGCTAGGGAAGAAATTAGAAAAACTATAAACCCTATAGGTTGACGCCACAGATTCCACCCCCAAAACCCATATTTTGACTGTGCCTCAACTATATCAACTGTACTTGAACTGTTAGATAATCATAGTCGATGATAACATCACTATTCCCATCGCTATTCCAGAACCGCACATGAGACCTCAGCTTCATACGGCTCCTCGATGGCCACAAATAAATCTAAGGACTGGTTCATTATTACCTCGGCATGTTTGTAGTGTAGATTAGAGTAAAGATGTATCGAAGAGTCCCGAATTAGACCAATGGAATTCCGTCCGCCATAATAAAAAAAAGCGCTTCCGAATTGATCTCATCCTTTATTTTCTAATTAGACTTAGAATTCTTTTAGTTCAGTAATAACTTAATCCTTCAATAAAATACTCGTTGTTTCAATAGATATTTCGACCCATACTTTTCGTACGAAAAATAATTAGACACTAATTCATAAGTTATAGTTGATAAATCATTATAAGAATTCTATCCGTATGAATATGGATAGGATTGAGGAAAGAAAGAATAAACAAAGATCTCTTATTATTCAGTTTTCCTATTGCATTCCATTTCTTTCGTTCCTGTTCTTCTTTCTCACTCAGAAGGGGGGTTTCTAAAAAATAAAATCAAAGGATTACTTCGTTCTCGACAGTCATTTATTTAATCAGTGGATAGAAGCATACTCTGGATCGGAATCGTGAGGAAGTACTGCTTGATCATTTCTACGAACTTAAAGCCCTCATTATGATTCCTTTTATTTTATGCAGAAATATCCTTTTGGATACCTTACATTATCTTCATCACTAATCCTTTGTGTACCTTTGTGTTCCTAACCGTCCACTCATTTTTGATTGATCCCCGATATGGTAATACATACAACATACCCAACATACAACAACATACAATACAATAGTAGAAACTCCATACAGTTGATCTTTTGCACCCGCTTCAAGTCATGATGACTAATCAACCAATCTTGGGGTAAACAGTTTCGACCGCTTATGTTTACTTCCACTTTACTCTCGTACATAGGGAATGAGAATCAATCTTCTTACTGCAAATTCATAAGCTGTTTTGTTTCACTCATATAACTATCTGGTTTAACTCATCGACCCGAATGATGAATAAAAAGAGAAAGGTATCTATTCAACACATCCAACCCCTTTCCTTTATTTCCAGGAAAGGGGTAAAGGTTCATGTTCCAACGAATCACACGTAGAGATATTGATAACACACACGGAGTTAATGGTATTTCATAACTAATAGATTGAGCAGCAGCTCGTAGACCACCTGAAAAGGAATATTTATTATTCGATCCATATCCTGACATAAGAAGTCCAATAGGAGCAATACTGGAAATAGCGATCCATAAAAAAACGCCTATACTGAGATCGGCTAGAACAAGGCGATAGCCAAAAGGAATTACTAAATAGCTTAGTAGAATTGATATGACCGCTATAGATGGCCCCATACTGAATAAACGAACATCTCCTCTAGATGGGAGAAGATCCTCTTTCAAAAGTAGTTTGGTCCCATCTGCTAGAGCTTGAAGAATTCCCAAGGGGCCGGCATATTCAGGCCCGATACGTTGTTGTATCCCTGCAGATATTTCTCTTTCTAACCACACAATCACGAGTACGCCTATTGTGATTCCCGATACAGGAGTAAAAATAGGGACAAGCAGCCATAAGAGGTCTATGACCTCTTTTAAGGATTCCGATCTGGAAAAAGAATTGATAGCTTGTACTTCTGTCGTATCAATTATCATTTCAACGATCAACTTCTCCCATAATGATATCTATACTACCTAGTATCGTCATGATATCAGCCAATTTCATTCTTTTAACTAGCTGAGGAAGAATTTGCAAATTGATGAAACCAGGTGGACGAATTTTCCATCTCCAGGGAAAAACACTATTATCCCCTATCAGAAAAATTCCCAATTCTCCCTTTGGGGCTTCTACTCTCACATAAAGTTCTTGTTTCGACAATTCAAAAGTGGGAGAAGGCTTTTTACTAATGAATCGATATTCAAAACCATTCCATTCGGAATCACTTGCTCTATCAAAGCGTCGAACTTCTAAGTTCTCATAGGGCCCCCCCGGAATTCCTTCTAGAGCCTGTTGAATAATTTTTATGGATTCCGTCATTTCATTGATTCGTACTAAATAACGAGCTAATGAGTCTCCTTCTTTTTGCCACTGGACTTCCCAATCGAATTCATCGTAACACTCATAATGATCAACTTTACGAAGATCCCATTGGATTCCGGAAGCTCGTAGCATTGGTCCCGATAAACCCCAATTTATTGCTTCCTCCCCACCAATAATGCCCACCCCTTCAACTCGTTCCAAAAAAATGGGATTTTGCGTAATAAGCTTTTGATATTCAACAATTCCTGTTAAAGAATAATCGCAGAAATCCAAACATTTATCTATCCAGCCATGAGGTAGATCAGCAGCGACTCCCCCGATACGGAAATAATTATGCATCATTCGCATACCTGTGGCAGCTTCGAATAGGTCATATAGCAATTCCCTTTCTCTGAAAATATAGAAGAAGGGAGTCTGTGAACCGATATCTGCCATAAAAGGTCCAAGCCATAATAAATGAGAAGCTATACGACTCAGCTCCAGCATAATTACTCTGATATAGCTGGCTCTTTTTGGTACTTGAATATTTCCTAATTGTTCTGGTGCATTTACCGTTATTGCCTCTGTGAACATAGTAGCTAAATAATCCCAACGTGTTACATAAGGAAGATATTGTATAATTGTTCGGTTTTCCGCAATTTTTTCCATCCCTCTGTGTAAATAACCCAATACGGGTTCGCAGTCAATAACATCTTCACCATCTAGAGTAACGATAAGTCGAAGAACACCATGCATTGATGGGTGGTGAGGACCCATATTAACTATCATGAGGTCTTTTCTTGTAGCCGGTACATTCATATGTTTTCTTCTCCGATCCATTATTCTATGAATTGCCGAAAACGAAATAAATGAGGTTCATCAAAATTCAAGATCTAATAAACCAAAGAATTCAAACAATCTTCAAATTAACGAGTTTTTGGTTCCCGAATATCTAATTGATCAATTAATTTTTTATAACGCACTCTATTTTTCTTTGACAAATAAGCCAGCAGCCGTTGACGTTTTCCCAGAATTTTCCGCAAACCTATCTGAGATAAATAATCTTTTCTGTGCAATTCAAAATGTGAAGTAAGTCTCTGTATCTTATTGGTGAAACTGATTACTTGAAATTCAACAGATCCTTTGTTTTTTTCTTCTTTCGGAATAACTGAGATGAATGAATTTTTGACCATAACCATAAAAATAAAATTTCTCTCTTTTTTTTTTTTCCACAGATATGGATTTTACCAATCAGGAATAATAAGAATGCCAGTTATTTTGATCTGATACACCCAATAATCTGGATTTATTCATATATTACTTTATTCTATCAAATCAAATCAAAATTAAATTCAAATGAATTGTAAGTACAATTTTGAATTTGATTCGATAGAAGGGCAATTTCTGTACCCACAAAAGAAAATGATTTTGACCTAAGAAGATTCTGCCGAATCATTTCTAGATTCAATCCAATTGAGACGTTATTGAATCGGTATCATGTATTAGAATGTAACACAGCGTGTGTGTACATTCATATACCGGATCCGACACCTGATATATAGGAAATGTACCAACCATCAACTAATTCCGAATCGTGGATACATATGTATCCTTGACATACTGAAACGGCTGCCATTATTGGTATCAAACCAGTAGCGATTCATACAAGCTAAATCCTCTAATCGATAATTGGGCCAAAGAAACAATTTGAATTGAATGAATTTATTTATATCTGTATCAATATGCTTGTCCTCATCCAAAAATTGCCCCCAGTTCCTTACATTGTTGTCATTGAAAAATACCGGATTTCTATCCATAACATTCCTATTTCCGGAATTGAAACAAATTAGAATTCTCAATTCTCTACGACGCCTAGGGGATAGAATATTTTCAGGAACAAACAAATCATAATGATTTTCGTCTCTATTCACAAGCATCTTTTTTTGTTGTACAATGGATCCATTGAAATAATTCTCATCAACATATCTTTTTTCTCGATATCCTCCATTAGTTTGGCATTTATTATTATGGACCAATGAGATACCTATGGTTTGATACATAATAAATTGTCTATCCCATTTTATAGACAGACGTACTGGTTCGAGAATCAATATTCCCTTTTTTATCAATTCTGGAAGAGTTAGATTCGTCTGAATTAACATTACATCCAGGTGCATTTCTCCTCCTTGAATAGAGGATATAGCAATTTCCTTTGCATTTTTTAGTCTAAGCAGGAAACAATATACCTTAACATTATTGAAAATTCTGTGATTCAAAGGATCATCCCATCTCAATTGAAAAAGCAAATATTTTTTCAGGAATAACTCGAGTTTTGCTTTCTTGTTACTCTCGGGTTGTCCTTTCTTTTCACGTTTTTGAATGTCTGATTCCGTGTAATCCTTTTCAAAATCTTTTTGTCGTTTTCGTGCGTCTGAGCCAATATTTCCGTGGCCGAGCTGTTCTTTTTCTTCTTGATTTCGATTCTTTAATTCAAGATATTCTTTTTGATTAGATGATATACGAAGATCCTTTTTTTGATTTCCATTAATGTTTTTGTTTTCACTAATGTTTTCATTTCCATTAAAAATGAAAAGAAGTAATTTGATTGGTATAATCCACGGTTTGATCTTATATGCATCATAAAGTGGCACAAATTCTGAGAAGAACCAAGATTTCGGATTTAATATGGGACGATATAGCATTTCTTTATTCATTCCCATCAAAAAAAACTTTTTTTTTTGATTGGGGGGGTTGATTTCTTGATGAATCGTGAGATAGAAAAGATCTTTCTTATCAATCATTTGATAATAATCAGTATCGGTCTTAGTCATTTTATTAATGTTGGTCCCGGTATCCGTATCGGTCCAGGACTCAATATCGATATTCTTTCTAAGAAATAAATCGAAAATTTTCCACTCCAAATATTTTCTATCCGTACTTTTACCCGTACCAATAATATACTCTTCTCCTAGATAATCACTAATAGATATATCCCCCAGTACATAAAATGGTTCAATTTTAGGTGTGTTGTAATTATATGGAATCTCTCGGTCCTCGTTTACTTGTAATGAGGATGGATAAATATATGAGTCTTTCCTATCCCCATAATTAATATATTTATATGAAAAAAGATCATATCTGTAGTTTTTTTTTAATTTTGTTTTTTTGCTCGTCAATGAATTCACTTCATAATCATTTTTTTTCTCGTAATGAATGAATTGGGCTTTTTCATATGAATTCTTTTTTGAGTCTTTATTTTTAATCGTACGACGCCGATTGACCCTAGTTCGCCATTTTTGCGGTACTAATTTAGACCACCTAGCCTGAGATAAATTGTATTGATAATGACCCCTTAACCAGTTTTTCCATTCATTCATTCCAGAATTCTGAAGTTTTTTATGCCTTGATTTGGAATCAAATATTCTTCGTGTTCCAAAAAAATTCCTGATTCTTTCCTTAAGAATAAGATATGCTTCGCGATATTGAAGTAGAGATCTCAAATGATACTTCTTAATAGCTTGGATTTGTGATAATTTGTAAAATACAGATGCTTGTGAAAAGGAATATAGGTCACCAGAAATCTTTGATTTATTATTACTAATATTAGAAAGAGGCTTTTTTATAGTCGAAATAAAGTGAATTTTTTTTTGATTTGTTTCATCAATCCCTTCTTTATTTTTTTCATCATTGTGAATGTATTTATCGATAATCTTTTTTGTTGATTCAAGGAAAAGTTGTACATTGACTCTAGAAATATTAACAGTACTTAGAAAGATATGTATGTATATTCTTTCGTTGAAAAATGTCAAAAAATAGTGCCATTTGCGTATGAATATGAATCTGTTACTTCTTCTTTTTGATATCTGCCAAATGGGTTTCTGCGATTCCGATCTTTTATCACCACAACTTGTATCGTTAGGACTAATATTTATATCCGGAGTTAGAAATATTTTTCTTTTGTCTTTTGCACCCCTTTCTATTTGATTTCTGATTAGGGTTGTTCTATCGGACAGATCTTTCCTTTTTTTTTCTGTCAGTGAATAATTTGCCCAATCCATGAATCTAATTCGAATGGTCGATTCAGGAACAATTTTATTACTGCTTCTGATTATGGAATCTTTTCCATTTTCATTCGGTTCATATACTTTCTTCAATACAAATAAGAAAATTGTATTTACGTTTACAAACTCTTTTATTATTCTTTTTAAAAATAGAACCGTTTTGATAATCCATCTTGTTTTTTCTTTTGAGACCTTTATAAACTGTTTTGTTTTTTTTTTGAAAACTCTTAGAACTAGAAAACATTTTTTTTTCACTTTTCTCTTTTTTTTTTCGAATTCATTATAAATAGGTTCAAAAAAGGAAGGTTGTTGTCGGGCAGAACCAAAAGGTAGTTCGGTTTCCCTCCCCCAGATTGTTAAAAAACAAAAATTTTCTGTTTTCCCTTTCTTTTGGATTGGATCTCTATGATGGGATCGTAGTTTGGATTTGCGCCAGGGTTTCAGACAGAAAGGAAATAGGATTTTTATCTGAATACCATCCGTTAACCAGTTTTTCGGAAATTCTGTTTCTGATAATTGAACACCATTATAGGTGCATTTAACATGCATTTCTCTATTCCACTCCTTCAAATCCTCGTACCACTCGGGGAATTGAAATAAGAGCATACGGCCGAGGTTTTTAGCTATTATCAATGAAGGCAATATGATGTATTTTCTAAGAATCGATTGGGTTACTAACATAGTACCTCTTATTGCTTGAGCAAATATAATAGTATCCCAAGTTTCTGCTATTGCTATCCTTTCATTCTCGTTTTTTTTATCTGCAATTTTTTTTGCCTTTTCTTTTGCCTCTTCCTCCTCAGAATCCGAAGTTTTGAATTTCGGTCCTGTATCTATCCAATTTCTAAAAATTAGATTCATTGTTCGGGAGATATCAAAAGAAAAAAAAAAAGTTTTGTCTATTCTGTCCAAAAAAAGCAGGGAATGCACATTCGCTTGAAACATTTCCCAAGTAACTATTTTACGTCTTTGAGCGCGCATGGATCCTTTTACTATATCCCGACGAAAATCTGATTGTTGCGAGTAACGTATCAAAGCCAACTCTTCTGCTTGATCACTATTAGTACTGGTACTAGTATGAGTATTGGTATTCTCATCCGGATCCGCCTTATCAGTATAAATTACCACACGTTTGGCTTTTCTTGAACGAATTCCATGATTTTCTGTTGATTCTTCCTCATTTTCCTCCTCCCGCTCTTCAAAAGAATCGATCAATTTGTATGATCGTCGAGGAATCTTTTTACCGATTTCTTCTATTCCAATAGATTTTTTTTGAATTGTTTGATTATTTGGATCAGTTGTAATTACATCGAATAGAAATTTCAAACATTTTGTTTTATTTTCTGAATCAAATCTTCTTTGTTCGGATATTAAAACAAGCTTTTTTAAATTAAGATTAAAACCAGTTGTTGATTTCCTAGCTAATTCACTGATAGAGGTCAAGAAAGGACCAATGTCTGTCGATAATGATTCTCCATTAAATA